TAAGAAGGGTTGCATTTATTAAACACGTATGCAGATAGCTATAATATCCGACTTTTCTTTTATTGCCGGTTCTATTCGGGACAGCCCGGGTCGTGCTCTATCAAAAGAGAATTTCTAGTCAATGCAAAATTGAAGTGAAGTAGGATAATTTTATGATAATTCCCTATCAACAACATATCTAAATAATAGATATCCGTGTAACAATTTATGTTCTGGGGTTTACATATACTCATATGTTTTGTTATAATTGAAATTGAGAAGGATTTTTTGATTGAAAAAATCAATACTGATTAGTTTTGTCTCAAATTGTATTTTCTTATGTCATTAGGAAAACACAATTTGAGATTAAAATCCCAGAATCGTTCATGAATTCGAAGTAAGCAGTCAATAGTTAATGGTTCAAATTTGTCGGCTAAAAAGACACATTTGATTTCTCAATAGAAAAGCGAGAGAATTTTTTAGCAATAGGGGGTGTTTCTTTTAGGAAAAGGATTAAGGAAAACAGGAGTCAAAATGCAAGTACAATAAAAATTCAGTAATCCGGGAAAATTTCCATCTATTTTGTATCATTTTGGCGGCATGGCCGAGTGGTAAGGCGGGGGACTGCAAATCCTTTTTCCCCAGTTCAAATCCGGGTGTCGCCTAATCAACATCAACAAAAAACTCGAAATCTCTTCTGTTCTGCTGATATAACTCGCAGAATTCTTCCCCGGTAGAAGCATAGGAAACAGACCGTTGATACTTTGTTTGATTCTAAGCATGTGGTCTGAAGGTTTTCTAAAAGAAAAGATTGTGAATCCTCGTTCGCATCTAGGATTCAAGGAAATATTCTAATCTACGGGTAGAGGGGCTATCAAGACTTCACGATTCCCTTCTATTACTAAGGAAATGTCTAATGACTGGATCTTGAATCAGATTGTAGCGCCTGATAGGAAATTCAATTAATAGTTTTGGAAAGGAGCGGAAGTTGCTTTAGATATGACGGACTCGCGAGAATCTCGGGGTGCTCAGGTATCCAATCACTATTAGATTGGATAAATAATTGACTTTTATAGAAATAGAAAAAAGGGGCAAAAAAAAGAATTTCTTTTTGGCAACCCCTAGTCAAGCCCCCTGTTTCACAGTGATAATCGGGAAGGGGGGTACGGATTAGATCAAATGAGGAAATAGAGGTCTGTAATAGATAGTGATTTCTCTTTTTTAGTGATTTCTCCCCTTCTGTTTTTACTTAGAAAGTCAACAAAACAAAAAAAGAATAGTCCTTATTATTCTTATTCCTACATGGTCCCATCCCCTTGGGATGTTACTACGTATTTTCCTTGTGTTTAATCTTTCCCGATTCTAAATTATAATCGATTTATTAGATTGGTTTCTCAATAATGTTCGGTCAGAATCCCTTTTTGACTCTGCGCCATTGATTCCACTATTATTAGTGAGGAATAATGGAATAATTCCTTCGTATTTATAGAGATAGGGGACATAATTCACATGGATATAGTAAGTCTCGCTTGGGCTGCTTTAATGGTAGTCTTTACATTTTCCCTTTCACTCGTAGTGTGGGGAAGAAGTGGGCTCTAGAAGTACTACTAATTGAGTTCAGGAATCAAACCGTATCAATTGTTTTATAGATCGTTCGGCAACGCATTTTGAACTATTTAAAATAAAAATCTGTGAATTTCGAATTCCATTGGACTCCAATGGAGTAATCTATGATATGACTCATACTCTTTCAATCACAGAGATATTTCAGCGATTCCCGTGTTTGTATTTCGAAAAGAAAGGTAGTCAGATGATTGGAAATTTATTCCAATCTAAAATTCTTCCGAAATTTTCTATTTCAATCAATGGGAATGGACTCTTACTATCTTTATAGATGCATACTGAGGAAGACCGGGCCCTTTTTATTTATTTATTTCCCCCTTTACTCTTCAAAGAAGAGGTCGTTTTGTTAAGTGTATACGCACTTTCTATGAGAAATGATATGATATAGAGATAGTGGTTGTCTAACGAGAGACTATGCAATAATAAGATCTTGCCTCGGGCGTTCAAAATTGGTGAGGTTTCCTCTTCCTTTTTCGTAAAAGAAATTAGAATCCTAAGATAAGAATTATTTCAGATTGATCGGAACAAATAGATGTAGCAAATTGGGCCTTATGTCAATTCCATACAATATATGGAATTGATATACACATATATGAAGAGAATATTGTAGATTGATCTATAGAAACTCAAGCCTTTATCTTTAGTCTAGATTACAACTTTATAGACTAAGAGATAGATAGTATGGTAGAAATAGATGAATCTTTCTACCATACTATCTATCTTTCTACCATACTATCTATCTCTTAGAATACTGCCGATTATAGTTCGCTCATTTCATTTAAGTTAAGACGTGAAATTGGAATCCTTTTCATTTGACTTCGTCAATTTTTGATAAGAACTCCGAAGGAAAGTTTTATTCAAATGCATTTGAAAATTCAATTGAATTAATCATTTTGACTGACTGTTTTTACGTAAATGATAAGTAGAAAAGCGGTAGGAACTAGAATGAATAGTGCAGTAGCAATAAATGCAAGAATATTTACTTCCATAATCTCATCGGTTTTTTTACTTCGCAATAACTCGGGATTTAATCCCCTAGAGATGATAAATCTTTCGTCTGTAAATTCAATGAATGAATTACCTCTCGATGATCTTGAATCGGATCAATATCATGAATAACAATATCTAATCTATCAAATCAACCCGCCGTCGAGACTTGAATAGTATAACACAGGAAGTTCTTTTATCCATACCGAATCAAAATTTCGATTACTGACCCAATCAATCCAAAATTCCTTTATTTATCATCCGTTTCTTTGTTTTTTTCTACAACCTACTTTACGTCTTCCCTTCCTTGGACAATTATTTGATGAAGGATCATCAGATTGCCTTTCCACTTCGATTAATTCCATAGTTACAAACCTAACTAATAAAAGCGAAATGGAAAAAATAGGAAAGAAAAAATAAATAAAGACTCCTTTTTGCTTTGGGAATGAAAGTATGCCCCCGACACCCTTTATTAGTTCATAGAAAGGGAAAAATGAATTGATGTATTTATTGGATACGTCGGGACTGGCGGGGCTCGAACCCGCAGCTTCCGCCTTGACAGGGCGGTGCTCTGACCAATTGAACTACAATCCCAGGGAAATAAGGGATCTAGCAGAAAAGTTGATTCTTTTTTATCTTCATATGGAATATTTCTGAAGGACAAGGGGGTTATACCATCTCATGGTAGATTGGCGAATTTTTGGGCCGAGCTGGATTTGAACCAGCGTAGACATATTGCCAACGAATTTACAGTCCGTCCCCATTAACCGCTCGGGCATCGACCCCAGGAAGAATCAATTTTAGGCTTATTGGTAAGCCATGATCAACTTCCTTTCGTAGTACCCTACCCCCAGGGGAATTCGAATCCCCGCTGCCTCCTTGAAAGAGAGATGTCCTAAACCACTAGACGATGGGGGCCAACTTGGCCAACCACCCTCATACTATGATCATAGTATGATTAGTTTTTTGAAATTGTCAATATAATGGAATGATATGATTAGATCCGAGGGATCTTTCCGTTTTTCATAATTGTATAGAATTTTTTTATTCGTCATTCATATTCATGAATTGTTCATTAGAATCGATATTCTCTATATAAATCTACTAAACTAAATCTAGTAAGCGGGATCAAGAAGTTATTGAAAATTTTCTCTAAGACTTTAGTTCAAGGGGACAAGGAGAATCTCTTCAGCACATGATTCGATGAAATATCTTGAAATTTCTTTTATGTCGAATTGGTAAGTGTACATGTATGTTATGTATCAATCAAGTGAATTTTGTTTTGATAGGGATCATCGCAATAAAAGAAATTAGGGCCGGTCTTGAAACAATTCATTTTACCCTAGACTTGCTAGGCAAATCCATTTGATTATTCAAAAATCAGCCACCAGCCACTATGACTCTACTGCATATACATATATATAATATATGTGCATATAGAGATTTTATCTACCTAGTAACTCGTTCGGAAATTAAATCAAAAAAGCCCTTTTAACTCAGTGGTAGAGTAACGCCATGGTAAGGCGTAAGTCATCGGTTCAAATCCGATAAGGGGCTTTTCTTTTTTTCATAAAAACCCAGTCATAGTATTCAGAAAATAGAGATATTTTGTTTTTATTTGGAATACATTTTATTTGGAATACAAAAGGGACTAACCGGATAATACGTTATTGAGTTAGAGTATAATAGTTCTAGTTAGAAAATCGAACATTTGTTTGGTAAATTTTCATTATTATGAATAATCATAAGCCGCCTCTTGAATCACCAAAGATCCCTATTACCAATCAAATCCATTGGAAAGATTTGAAATCAACAAAAGAAAAAGTAAGTGGACCTGACCCATTTAATTATGACTATATCCGCTATTCTGATATTAAAATTCGATAGAGATGAAATTTGAATTAGAACAGTTGACCCACCTCCTTTTTTGAATTTCATTTCCTTGGACTTCGAAAGAATTTGTCGATATTTCCGATTCAATCTTCTTGTTCCTAGATTTTCTATGGGAATAACAATTTATTCCCTTCCTCTACAGAGAAACCTTTCCTCCAAGTCACAAGATAAGAGCCATTTTTTCTATCTTTCTTTGATTCCAGTCAAGATGAATTTCTATCTATCTAAGTCTATTTAGATGTATAGCTATCAGATCACGGTTTCATGTACCAAACAGTTCTATATCGCCGCATCCGATATTTTTGTTACGACAGTGTAATGGAGAATGGATGTGAGGAAGAGACTTTCATTTCCAGTCTTCTATTTTTTTATTGAATTTAACGAAAAAAAATAGGAAAGTCTCCTTCTTTCTAAGAGATAAGACTCAATAGAAAAATATTCGAAGTGTCTTTTTTGCTTTGATCCGCGGGGAAGATATACTCTGGGGTTTTCGATTTATCTGAAAGAAAAGGAGATAT